GCTAACGTAGCTTAATTAAAGCATAACCCTGAAGACGTTAAGATGAGCCCTAAAAAGCTCCGTAAGCACAAAGGCTTGGTCCTGACTTTATTATCAACTTTAGCTAAACTTACACATGCAAGTATCCGCACCCCTGTGAGAATGCCCCACAGTTTCCCTCTCGGAAACAAGGAGCTGGTATCAGGCACACACAATTAAAGCCCATGACACCTTGCTTAGCCACACCCCTAAGGGAACTCAGCAGTGATAAACATTAAGCTATAAGTGAAAACTTGACTTAGTTAAGGCAAAGAGGGCCGGTAAAACTCGTGCCAGCCACCGCGGTTATACGAGAGGCCCAAGTTGATAAACAGCGGCATAAAGAGTGGTTAAGAAAAAACTCAAACTAAGACCGAACGCTTTCAAAGCTGTTATACGCACCCGAAAGTAAGAAGCTCAACTACGAAAGTGGCCTTACACACCTGAACCCACGAAAGCTAGGACACAAACTGGGATTAGATACCCCACTATGCCTAGCCCTAAACATCGATAGCTCATTACCCCCACTATCCGCCCGGGAACTACGAGCATTAGCTTAAAACCCAAAGGACTTGGCGGTGCTTAAGATCCACCTAGAGGAGCCTGTTCTAGAACCGATAACCCCCGTTCAACCTCACCCTCCCTTGTCTCCCCCGCCTATATACCGCCGTCGTCAGCTTACCCTGTGAAGGCCTAATAGTAAGCAAAATTGGCATAGCCTAAAACGTCAGGTCGAGGTGTAGCGCATGAGAGGGAAAGAAATGGGCTACATTCCCTAACATAGTGAATACGAATAATGAACTGAAACATTCATTTGAAGGAGGATTTAGCAGTAAGCAGAAAATAGAGCGTCCTGCTGAAACTGGCCCTAAAGCGCGCACACACCGCCCGTCACTCTCCCCAAGCTATTAACTACACATCTCTAATACCCTATAACTGCAAAGGGGAGGCAAGTCGTAACATGGTAAGTGTACCGGAAGGTGTGCTTGGAAAAATCAAAGTGTAGCTAAGTTAGAAAAGCATCTCCCTTACACTGAGAAGTCACCCGTGCAAATCGGATCACTTTGATACCCAACAGCTAGCCCCCCAATCAAAAACAACAAACCACTATTAATACCCTCAAATACACAAATACCTACACTAAACAAACCATTTTTCCCCCTAAGTACGGACGACAGAAAAGGAATTCAGGAGCAATAGAGAAAGTACCGCAAGGGAACGCTGAAAGAGAAATGAAATAAATCAGTAAAGTTTAAAAAAGCAGAGACTTAAACTCGTACCTTTTGCATCATGATTTAGCCAGTAAACTTCAAGCAAAGAGCACTTTAGTTTGCCTCCCCGAAACTAAGTGAGCTACTCCAAGACAGCCTATAATTAGGGCTAACCCGTCTCTGTGGCAAAAGAGTGGGAAGAGCTTCGAGTAGAGGTGACAGACCAACCGAACTTAGTTATAGCTGGTTGCCTGGGAACTGGATAGAAGTTCAGCCTCTCGGTTTCTCCCTTCATTCCTGCTTCAGCTTTTTCTGATCTAAAAGAAACCAAGAGAGTTAGTTAAAGGGGGTACAGCCCCTTTAAACCAAGATACAACTTTCCTAGTTGGGTAAAGATCATAATCACCCAAGGTAAAATGGTCTAGTGGGCCTAAAAGCAGCCACCCAGTAGAAAGCGTTAAAGCTCAGACATTCCCCACAACCTTCAATCCCGATAACCTATCTCATCCCCCTAATTTTACCAGGCCACCTCATGCTTACATGAGGGCAATCCTGCTAATATGAGTAATAAGAGAGCATGCCTCTCTCCCTGCACACGTGTAAATCGGAACGGATACCCCACCGAACATTACCGGTCCCAAACAAAGAGGGCACTGAACAATAAACTAAACAACTAGAAAACCACCCAACTATATACCGTTAACCCCACACTGGCGTGCTTATAAGGAAAGACTAAAAGGAAAAGAAGGAACTCGGCAAACACAAGCCTCGCCTGTTTACCAAAAACATCGCCTCTTGCAAAACCAAAGAATAAGAGGTCCCGCCTGCCCTGTGACAAATAGTTTAACGGCCGCGGTATTTTGACCGTGCAAAGGTAGCGCAATCACTTGTCTTTTAAATGAAGACCTGTATGAATGGCATAACGAGGGCTTAACTGTCTCCTTTTTCAAGTCAATGAAATTGATCTCCCCGTGCAGAAGCGGGAATTAAACCATAAGACGAGAAGACCCTATGGAGCTTTAGACACCAAAGCAGATCTTGTTAAACACCCCAAAATAAATGAACCAAACCAAAAGAACCCTGCCCTAATGTCTTTGGTTGGGGCGACCGCGGGGAAACAAACAACCCCCACGTGGACTAAGAACACCCTTCTTACAACCAAGAGCTACAACTCTAACTAACAGAACTTCTGACCATAAGATCCGGCAATGCCGATCAACGGACCGAGTTACCCTAGGGATAACAGCGCAATCCCCTTTTAGAGCCCATATCGACAAGGGGGTTTACGACCTCGATGTTGGATCAGGACATCCTAATGGTGCAGCCGCTATTAAGGGTTCGTTTGTTCAACGATTAAAGTCCTACGTGATCTGAGTTCAGACCGGAGTAATCCAGGTCAGTTTCTATCTATGTTATGCTCTTTTCTAGTACGAAAGGACCGAAAAGAAGAGGCCCATGCTTCAAGTATGCCTCACCCCCACCTAATGAAAACAACTAAATTAGGCAAAAGGGCATGCCCCCTATGCCTAAGAAAATGGCATGTTAAGGTGGCAGAGCCCGGCTACTGCAAAAGACCTAAGCCCTTTCCACAGAGGTTCAAATCCTCTCCTTAACTATGACCTTAATACTCATCACCCACATCATCAACCCACTAACCTACATCATCCCCATCCTCCTAGCCGTTGCATTCCTCACCCTAGTCGAACGAAAAGTACTTGGTTACATACAACTTCGAAAAGGCCCAAACATCGTAGGCCCCTACGGACTTCTTCAACCAATCGCCGACGGCGTAAAACTATTCATTAAAGAACCAATCCGCCCCTCAACCTCCTCCCCCGTTCTTTTTCTTTTTACCCCAATTCTAGCCCTTACTCTTGCACTTACCCTTTGAGCCCCCATTCCCATACCATTCCCAATCACTGATTTAAACCTTAGCATCCTATTTATCCTCGCCCTATCTAGCCTTGCAGTATATTCAATCCTAGGCTCAGGATGAGCATCAAATTCAAAATACGCTTTAATCGGGGCCCTACGTGCAGTAGCCCAAACAATTTCCTACGAGGTCAGCCTAGGACTCATCCTACTAAACGCCATTATTATTACCGGCGGTTTCACCCTACAAACCTTCAACACAGCCCAAGAAAGCATTTGATTAATTTTCCCAGCCTGGCCCCTCGCCGCAATATGATACATTTCCACCCTGGCAGAAACAAACCGTGCCCCATTTGACCTTACCGAGGGAGAATCCGAATTAGTCTCAGGCTTCAACGTAGAATATGCAGGCGGCCCATTCGCCCTCTTTTTCCTAGCAGAATACGCCAATATCTTACTCATAAATACACTTTCCGCTACCCTATTCCTCGGAGCCTCCCACATCCCGACAATACCAGAACTTACCACAATTAACCTCATAACCAAAGCAGCATTCCTATCAATCCTATTCCTTTGAGTTCGAGCCTCCTACCCACGATTTCGATACGACCAACTCATGCACCTAATCTGGAAAAACTTCCTTCCCCTCACATTAGCCCTTGTAATCTGACATTTGTCCCTCCCTATCGCCTTCGCCGGCTTACCACCACAACTATAACTCGGGAACTGTGCCTGAAACAAAGGACCACTTTGATGTAGTGAACCATGAGGGTTAAAATCCCTCCAGCTCCTTAGAAAGAAGGGACTCGAACCCTACCCGAAGAGATCAAAACTCTTAGTGCTTCCACTACACCACTTCCTAGTAAAGTCAGCTAATTAAGCTTTTGGGCCCATACCCCAAAAATGTAGGTTAAATCCCTTCCTTTACTAATGAATCCCTACATCTTAACCACCTTACTACTAGGTCTAGGCCTTGGAACCACAATTACATTTGCAAGCTCACACTGACTCCTCGCCTGAATAGGCCTTGAAATCAATACCCTTGCCATTCTACCTCTCATAGCCCAACATCACCACCCCCGAGCCGTAGAAGCTACCACCAAATATTTCCTCACCCAAGCCACTGCAGCTGCCATACTCCTCTTCGCCAGCACCACCAACGCTTGACTCACAGGTCAATGAAACATTCAACAAATAACCCATCCTCTACCAATCACCATAATCTTCCTCGCCATCGCACTCAAAATTGGCTTAGCCCCAACACACTCCTGACTCCCAGAAGTACTTCAAGGACTAGACCTTACCACCGGACTTATTTTATCAACCTGACAAAAACTTGCCCCCTTTGCCCTACTACTTCAAATCCAACCAAACAACACAACCCTCTTAATTATCCTAGGCCTAACATCTACTCTCGTGGGTGGATGAGGGGGACTCAACCAAACACAACTACGAAAAATCCTTGCCTACTCCTCAATTGCTCATCTCGGCTGAATAGTCCTAGTCCTCCCCTTCTCTCCCTCCCTATCCCTCCTAACCCTAATCACATACTTCATCATAACTTTCTCAACATTCCTGGGATTTAAACTAAATAAATCAACTAACATCAATACACTAGCCATTTCATGAACAAAAACTCCAGCACTTACATCCCTTACCCCCCTCATCCTACTATCCTTAGGAGGCCTCCCCCCATTAACTGGCTTCATACCAAAATGACTAATTCTCCAAGAACTAACTAAACAAGAACTTGCACCAACAGCTACACTAGCCGCACTTACTGCTCTCCTAAGCCTATACTTTTATCTTCGACTTTCATACGCCATAGCCCTAACTATATCTCCAAACAACCTAACTGGGACCACACCCCGACGACTTACCTCCTCCCAATCAACTCTACCCCTCGCTATCGCAACCACAGCCACAATCACCCTCCTACCACTCACCCCCGCTATAGTAGCCCTACTTAAACTATAAGAGACTTAGGATAACACAAGACCAAGAGCCTTCAAAGCCCTAAGCGGGAGTGAAAACCTCCCAGTCCCTGATAAGACTTGCGGGACATTACCCCACATCTCCTGCATGCAAAACAGACACTTTAATTAAGATAAAGCCTTACTAGATGAGCAGGCCTCGATCCTACAAACTCTTAGTTAACAGCTAAGCGCTCTAACCAGCGAGCATTCATCTAGCTTTCCCCGCCCCCACCCAAAAGGCGGGGAAAGCCCCGGCAGGCAACTAGCCTGCCTCTTTAGATTTGCAATCTAATGTGTTTTACACCTCGAGGCTTGGTAAGAAGAGGAATCAAACCTCTGTCTATGGGGCTACAATCCACCGCTTAAAACTCAGCCATCCTACCTGTGGCAATCACACGTTGATTTTTCTCGACTAACCATAAAGATATCGGCACCCTTTATCTGGTATTTGGTGCTTGAGCCGGAATAGTTGGAACGGCCTTAAGTCTGCTTATTCGAGCAGAACTTAGCCAACCGGGCGCTCTTCTAGGAGACGACCAAATTTATAATGTAATTGTTACAGCACATGCCTTTGTAATAATTTTCTTTATAGTAATACCAGTTATGATCGGAGGGTTTGGAAACTGACTTGTTCCATTAATGATTGGTGCGCCTGATATAGCATTCCCCCGAATAAATAACATAAGCTTTTGACTTCTTCCCCCATCCTTCCTTCTACTCCTTGCATCTTCAGGCGTAGAAGCCGGCGCCGGCACTGGTTGAACGGTCTATCCCCCTTTAGCTAGCAACCTAGCCCATGCAGGCGCATCCGTCGATTTAACTATTTTCTCCCTTCACCTAGCAGGAGTTTCCTCAATTCTAGGGGCCATTAACTTCATCACAACTATCATTAACATAAAACCACCCGCAATTTCTCAATATCAAACCCCCCTATTTGTATGAGCTGTAATAATTACCGCTGTTCTTCTTCTTCTTTCCCTTCCTGTTTTAGCCGCTGGAATTACGATGCTTCTTACAGATCGAAACCTAAACACCACTTTCTTTGACCCTGCAGGGGGCGGAGATCCAATTCTCTATCAACATCTATTCTGATTCTTCGGTCACCCTGAAGTGGATATTTTGATTCTTCCTGGTTTTGGAATAATCTCGCATATTGTTGCCTACTACTCTGGTAAGAAAGAACCTTTCGGCTACATGGGAATAGTTTGAGCAATAATGGCCATTGGCCTTTTAGGCTTTATTGTTTGAGCCCACCACATATTTACAGTTGGAATAGACGTTGACACACGCGCTTATTTCACATCCGCCACCATAATCATCGCAATTCCTACTGGTGTAAAAGTCTTTAGCTGACTTGCTACTCTCCATGGAGGAGCTGTTAAATGAGAAACACCTCTTCTCTGAGCGTTGGGTTTTATTTTCCTATTTACAGTAGGAGGACTAACAGGAATTATCTTGGCCAACTCTTCCTTAGATATTGTCCTTCATGACACATACTACGTAGTAGCACACTTCCACTATGTTCTCTCCATAGGAGCTGTATTCGCCATTGTTGGTGGATTTGTCCACTGATTCCCTCTATTCTCAGGCTACACCCTACACAACACATGAACAAAAATCCACTTCGGAGTAATATTTATTGGAGTTAACCTAACTTTCTTTCCTCAACACTTCCTAGGCCTAGCCGGAATACCTCGACGGTACTCAGACTATCCCGACGCCTATACACTCTGAAACACAATTTCTTCTATTGGATCCTTAGTCTCTCTTGTAGCAGTAATTATATTCCTGTTCATTATTTGAGAAGCTTTCGCCGCTAAACGTGAAGTACTATCAGTTGAATTTACCGCCACAAACGTAGAATGACTCCACGGCTGCCCTCCTCCATACCACACATTCGAAGAACCTGCCTTTGTACAAGTACAATCCTACTAACGAGAAAGGGAGGAGTTGAACCCCCATGAACTGGTTTCAAGCCAGCCACATAACCGCTCTGCCACTTTCTTCATGGGGTACTAGTAAAATAACATTACATTGCCTTGTCAAGGCAAAATTGCGAGTTAAAACCTCGCGTACCTTATAACTTAATGGCACATCCCTCACAACTAGGATTTCAAGATGCAGCTTCCCCCGTAATAGAAAAACTTCTTCACTTTCACGATCACGCCCTTATAATTGTCTTTTTAATCAGCACGATAGTACTTTACATTATTGGGGCCATAGTAACCACCAAACTAACTAACAAAAACTTCCTAAACTCCCAAGAAATCGAAATCATCTGAACAGTTCTCCCAGCAATTATCCTCATTTTAATTGCCCTCCCCTCTCTTCGAATTTTATACCTTATAGATGAGATCAATGACCCACACCTCACCATCAAAGCCGTGGGCCACCAATGGTACTGAAGCTATGAATACACAGACTACGAAAACCTTGAATTTGACTCCTACATAGTCCCCACACAAGACCTAACTCCGGGACAATTCCGCCTCTTAGAAACAGACCATCGAATAGTAATCCCTGTTGAATCCCCTATCCGAGTTTTAGTAACCGCTGAAGACGTCCTTCATTCCTGAGCCATTCCCTCTTTAGGAATTAAACTAGACGCAGTCCCCGGACGACTAAACCAAACAGCTTTCATTGCTTCTCGACCTGGAATTTTCTACGGACAGTGCTCCGAAATCTGTGGAGCCAACCACAGTTTCATACCAATTGTAATTGAAGCTGTCCCCCTAAGCCACTTTGAAAACTGGTCATACTTAATAATTAAAGATGCCTCGCTAAGAAGCTAAATGGTAAACAGCGTTAGCCTTTTAAGCTAAAGAATGGTGACTACCAACCACCCTTAGCGAAATGCCCCAACTCAACCCCACCCCTTGGCTCGCCATCTTAACCTTCTCTTGATTAATTTTCCTAACAATTATCCCACCAAAAATCATAGCCCACACCTTTCCAAACGAACCAACCCTAAAAAGCACAGAAAAACCTAAAACAGACCCCTGAAACTGACCATGGCACTAAACTTCTTTGACCAATTCGCAAGCCCCACACTCCTTGGCATCCCATTAATTGCTTTAGCCCTAACACTTCCTTGAATTCTATTCCCCACCCCCTCAACTCGATGATTAAACAATCGACTACTAACCCTTCAAAGTTGGTCCATCAACCGATTTACACAACAACTCCTCCTCCCCCTAAACATGGCCGGCCACAAATGAGCCCTTCTCTTTACCTCCTTAATAGTCTTTCTTATATCTTTAAACATGCTTGGCCTACTACCATACACCTTCACCCCAACAACACAACTTTCCCTGAACATAGGGCTCGCTGTCCCCCTCTGACTTGCAACCGTCATTATCGGAATACGAAACCAACCAACCCACGCCTTAGGACACCTTCTCCCAGAAGGAACCCCCACACCTCTCATCCCCATTCTCATTATTATCGAAACAATCAGCCTATTCATTCGACCACTAGCCCTTGGTGTCCGACTTACGGCCAATCTCACAGCCGGCCATCTTCTAATTCAACTAATCGCCACAGCTGCCTTCGTCCTTCTTCCGCTCATACCAACTGTAGCCATCCTAACAGCAACACTCCTACTTCTTCTTACACTCCTTGAAGTGGCCGTAGCCATAATCCAAGCTTACGTATTTGTCCTTCTTTTAAGCCTCTACCTACAAGAAAACGTTTAATGGCCCACCAAGCACACGCATATCACATAGTCGACCCCAGCCCCTGACCACTAACAGGTGCAATCGCCGCCCTACTAATAACATCAGGCCTGGCAATCTGATTCCACTTTTACTCCACAACACTGATAACCCTAGGCCTAATCCTCCTTCTTTTAACCATACTCCAATGATGACGAGACATTATTCGAGAAGGAACATATCAAGGCCACCACACACCCCCCGTACAAAAAGGCCTCCGATACGGAATAATTCTTTTTATTACATCCGAAGTTTTCTTCTTCCTCGGATTCTTCTGAGCCTTTTACCACTCAAGCCTTGCCCCTACCCCAGAATTAGGTGGTTCTTGACCACCAACAGGTATCACCCCCTTAGACCCATTTGAAGTTCCACTGCTCAACACTGCAGTTCTTCTCGCCTCCGGCGTAACAGTAACTTGAGCCCACCACAGCATTATAGAAGGACAACGAAAACAAGCAATCCAATCCCTTGCACTAACTATCCTCCTGGGTCTCTACTTTACCTTACTCCAAGCAATAGAATACTACGAAGCCCCCTTCACAATTGCAGACGGGGTCTATGGCTCCACCTTTTTCGTCGCCACAGGATTCCACGGACTCCATGTCATTATCGGCTCAACATTTCTAGCCATCTGCCTACTACGCCAAATCCGATATCACTTTACATCAGACCACCACTTTGGATTTGAAGCAGCTGCCTGATACTGACACTTTGTAGACGTAGTCTGACTATTCCTTTATATCTCCATCTACTGATGAGGATCATAATCTTTCTAGTACAAAATAAGTATAAGTGACTTCCAATCACCCGATCTTGGTTAAAATCCAAGGAAAGATAATGAACCTCCTTACCACAACAATTATCATCACTACTACCCTTTCTGCCATCCTAGCTACCGTCTCCTTTTGACTTCCACAAATTAGCCCTGATCATGAAAAACTCTCTCCCTATGAATGCGGCTTCGATCCTCTTGGTTCAGCTCGCTTGCCCTTTTCCCTCCGATTCTTCCTCGTCGCTATTCTTTTTCTTTTATTTGACCTAGAAATTGCTCTTCTCCTCCCCCTCCCCTGAGGAGATCAACTAGCCTCCCCCCTGTTGACCTTTCTCTGAGCCTCAGCCGTTCTTATCCTCCTCACCCTCGGCCTAATCTACGAATGAGTCCAAGGCGGCCTAGAATGAGCTGAATAGGTGATTAGTCTGAAAAAAACATTTGATTTCGGCTCAAAAGCTTATGGTTAAAATCCATAATTACCTGTATGACCCCTGTCCACTTTGCCTTTTCGTCGACCTTCATCTTAAGCCTATCAGGCCTAGCATTCCACCGAACCCACCTCCTTTCCGCTCTTCTCTGCTTAGAAGGCATAATACTTTCCCTATTTATCGCCCTCTCTTTATGAACCCTACAGCTCGACTCCACCAACTCCTCTGCCACCCCGATACTTCTACTAGCATTCTCAGCCTGCGAAGCAAGCGCAGGCCTAGCTCTCTTAGTTGCTACCGCTCGCACCCACGGATCTGACCGCCTTCAAAGCCTAAACCTCTTACAATGCTAAAAATTCTCATCCCCACCCTCATGCTAATTCCAACAACCTGGTTTGCCCCTGCCAAATGACTTTGACCCACAACCCTAACCCACAGCCTCATTATTGCCCTTACAAGTCTAACATGATTCAAAAACCCTTCAGAAACAGGCTGATCCTCTCTTAACCCTTTCATAGCAACCGACCCCCTATCTGCCCCCCTCCTAGTACTCACCTGCTGACTTCTCCCTCTAATAATTCTCGCAAGCCAAAATCATACTGCCACAGAACCCACCAACCGACAACGAACATTCATTATACTCCTAACATCCCTGCAACTGTTCCTAATTATAGCTTTCAGTGCCACCGAAATTATCATATTTTACATTATATTTGAAGCCACCCTCATCCCCACCCTAATTATCATCACCCGATGAGGTAACCAAACAGAGCGACTAAACGCAGGAACCTACTTCCTTTTCTACACTCTCGCAGGCTCCCTCCCCCTTCTCGTCGCCCTTCTACTTCTCCAAAACAGTACAGGAACCCTTTCCCTTATTACCCTACAGTACTCCAACCCCCTCCTACTCTCATCATACGCAGACAAACTATGATGAGCAGGCTGCCTAATAGCCTTCTTAGTAAAAATACCACTTTACGGCGTCCACCTGTGACTTCCCAAAGCACACGTCGAAGCCCCAATTGCGGGCTCTATAGTCCTTGCTGCCGTCTTACTAAAATTAGGCGGCTATGGAATAATACGAATAATAACTATACTAGAGCCACTCACAAAAGAACTTAGCTACCCATTCATTATCCTTGCCCTCTGAGGAGTGATTATAACAGGCTCAATTTGCCTACGCCAAACAGACCTAAAATCCCTCATTGCTTACTCATCCGTTAGTCATATAGGCCTGGTCGCAGGAGGAATTCTCATTCAAACACCCTGAGGCTTCACTGGAGCATTAATCCTTATAATTGCCCACGGACTCACCTCCTCCGCACTATTTTGCTTAGCAAACACAAACTACGAACGCACCCATAACCGAACCATACTCCTAGCACGAGGACTGCAAATAGCTCTCCCCCTAATAACAACATGATGATTCATCGCCAGCCTTGCCAACCTAGCCCTCCCTCCCCTACCTAACCTCATAGGAGAGCTAATAATTATTACCTCTCTATTCAACTGATCCTGATGAACCATTGCACTCACAGGCACTGGAACTCTAATCACCGCAGCCTACTCCTTATACATATTCCTTATGACCCAACGAGGCCCAATTCCAACACACATTATTGCACTTAACCCCACCCACTCCCGAGAACATCTACTAATAACCCTTCACCTCCTCCCGCTAATCCTCCTAATCTTGAAACCCGAACTAATTTGAGGTTGGACCCTCTGTAGATATAGTTTAACCAAAACATCAGATTGTGATTCTAAAAACAGAGGTTAAAATCCTCTTATCCACCGAGAGAGGCTCGCTAGCAATGAAGACTGCTAATCTTCCCCCCTTTGGTTAAACCCCAAAGCTCCCTCGCAAGGCTTCTAAAGGATAACAGCTCATCCATTGGTCTTAGGAACCAAAAACTCTTGGTGCAAATCCAAGTAGAAAAGTAGCAGCTATGTCCCACACATCCGTTACATTAACATCCACACTCATCCTCACCATAGTAATCCTTTCATACCCCATTGCCCTAACTCTCATCCCTCAACTTAACTCCACCAACCAACCTTTTGCCCAAATCAAAACAGCTGTAAAAACAGCATTCTTTATTAGCCTTTTACCACTAGCCCTCTTCCTCAGCGAAGGAACAGAAGCAATTACCACCACCTGAACCTGAATAAATACCCTCACTTTTGATATCAACTTAAGCTTCAAACTTGACTTCTACTCAGTTATCTTCCTACCAATCGCCCTCTACGTCACCTGGTCTATTCTAGAATTTGCATCCTGATATATACATGCAGACCCACATATCAACCGATTCTTTAAATACCTTCTAATTTTCCTTATCGCCATAATTATTCTAGTAACAGCAAACAATATATTCCAACTTTTCATTGGCTGAGAAGGAGTCGGCATTATATCCTTCCTCCTCATTGGCTGATGATACGGACGGGCAGATGCCAACACCGCCGCCCTACAAGCAGTCATTTACAACCGAGTTGGAGATATCGGACTAATCTTTGCCATAGCATGACTTGCTACCAACCTTAATTCCTGAGAACTACAACAAATATTCACTGCCGCCAAAGACTTAAATTTGACTCCCCCGCTTGTAGGCCTAATCATCGCCGCCACTGGAAAATCAGCCCAATTCGGACTTCACCCCTGACTTCCTTCTGCCATAGAAGGCCCCACACCGGTCTCTGCCCTCTTACATTCAAGCACCATGGTCGTTGCAGGAATCTTCCTTCTCGTTCGGATAAACCCCCTCATAGAAAATAATCCCACTGCCCTTACCATTTGCCTTTGCCTCGGAGCACTAACCACCTTTTTTACTGCTACATGTGCTTTAACACAAAACGACATCAAAAAAATCGTCGCATTCTCCACATCAAGCCAACTCGGACTAATAATAGTAGCCATCGGCCTCAACCAACCACAACTGGCCTTTCTCCATATCTCCACTCACGCTTTTTTTAAAGCAATACTCTTCCTTTGCTCCGGCTCAATTATCCACAGCTTAAACGACGAACAAGACATCCGAAAAATGGGAGGAATGTACCACCTTGCCCCTTTCACCTCCTCCTGTCTCACCCTAGGAAGCCTTGCTTTAACAGGAACCCCCTTCTTAGCAGGCTTCTTCTCCAAAGATGCAATCATTGAAGCACTAAACACATCCTACTTAAACGCCTGGGCCCTCACCCTTACCCTTCTTGCCACCTCATTCACAGCAATCTACAGCCTACGACTAACCTTCCTAGTGACCATAGGCCACCCCCGATTCAACCCACTTTCACCCATCAATGAAAACAACCCTGCAGTAATTAACCCCCTCAAACGACTTGCTTGAGGAAGTATTTTCGCCGGCCTACTAATCACCTCCTACACAACCCCCCTTAAAACACCTATTCTATCAATACCCCCATTAATCAAACTAGCTGCTCTAGCCGTTACTATTGCCGGACTATTAATCGCCCTAGACTTAGCTTCACTAACTACCAAACAACTCAAAACCACCCCTCAACCTACCACCCACCATTTCTCAAACATACTGGGATTTTTCCCCGCAATTATCCATCGCTTCCCCCCAAAATTAAACCTCCTCCTAGGCCAAACAATTGCTAGCCAAATAATCGACCAAACCTGACTAGAAAAAACAGGCCCTAAAGCCATCTACTCTCTCAACCTCCCCCTAATCACTTCAACCAGCAATATTCAACAAGGCATAATCAAAGCATACATTACCTTATTCTTCTTCACCTTCACCCTTGCTACCCTCCTCATCCTCCTCTAAACCGCCCGAAGGGCCCCTCGACTCAAACCTCGAGTTAACTCCAATACCACAAACAAAGTAAGCAACAATACCCAAGCACCAATAACTAATATCCCTCCCCCCAACGAATACATTAATGCTACACCCCCAATATCCCCCCGAAACATAGAAAACTCCGACAACTCATCCACCGGAACTCAAGAAAACTCATATCACCCACCTCAAAACATTCAAGAAACTAAAAACATCACCACCACATATACTGCTATTAACACCCCTACAGACCAACTCCCTCAACTTTCAGGAAATGGCTCAGCAGCAAGAGCCGCCGAATATGCAAACACAACCAACATCCCCCCCAAATAAATCAAAAACAAAACCAAAGACAAAAAAGGACCCCCATGCCCCACTAACACCCCACACCCTATTCCTGCCACCATAACCAACCCTAAAGCAGCAAAATAAGGAGATGGATTAGAAGCCACCGAAATTAACCCCAATACCAAACCAAACAATAACAAAAACATAATATAAGTCATAATTCCTACCAGGACTCTAACCAGGACCAATGGCTTGAAAAACCACCGTTGTTATTCAACTATAAGAACCTAATGGCAAACCTACGAAAACCCCACCCCCTTCTAAAAATCGCAAACGACGCACTAATTGACCTCCCAACTCCCACTAGCATCTCAGCATGATGAAACTTCGGCTCTCTATTAGGACTCTGCCTTGTAATCCAAATCCTTACAGGACTATTCCTTGCAATACACTACACCTCAGATATCACAATAGCCTTTTCATCCGTCGCTCACATCTGCCGAGACGTTAACTACGGCTGAATGATCCGCAACCTCCACGCCAACGGCGCATCTTTTTTCTTCATCTGCATTTACCTTCACATCGGCCGAGGCCTCTACTATGGCTCCTACATAAACAAAGAAACTTGAAACATTGGAGTTATCCTCCTCCTCCTCACTATAATAACAGCTTTCGTTGGCTATGTCCTTCCTTGAGGACAAATATCCTTCTGAGGCGCCACCGTCATTACCAACCTCCTCTCTGCCATCCCTTACATTGGGAACACCCTAGTCCAATGAATCTGGGGCGGTTTCTCCGTTGACAACGCTACTCTCACCCGATTCTTTGCCTTCCACTTCCTTCTACCATTCATCATTGCAGCCGCAACCATTATTCACCTCCTCTTCCTACACGAAACAGGTTCAAACAATCCCATTGGTCTTAACTCAAACGTAGACAAAATTTCCTTCCACCCATACTTCTCCTACAAAGATCTCTTAGGCTTTGCAATTCTCCTCATTACCCTAATCACACTATCACTATTTTCCCCAAACCTTCTAGGAGACCCAGACAACTTCACTCCCGCCAACCCCCTCGTGACCCCTCCTCATATCAAACCCGAATGATACTTTTTATTTGCCTACGCTATCCTCCGATCCATCCCTAACAAGCTAGGAGGAGTCCTTGCTTTACTAGCATCAATTCTTATCCTCATACTAATCCCAATTTTACACACCTCTAAACAACGAAGCCTAACATTCCGCCCAATTTCACAACTTCTATTTTGAATCCTAGTTGCAGACGTTGCCATCCTCACCTGAATCGGCGGAATACCAGTCGAAGACCCCTACATTATCATTGGCCAAATCGCATCTTTCCTCTACTTCTTCCTATTCTTAATTCCCATGCCTCTAGCTGGACAATTAGAAGACAAAATTTTCTTCAAATAACACCGCCCTAGTAGCTCAGCATCAGAGCGCCGGTCTTGTAAACCGGACGCCGGGGGTTAAACTCCCCCCTAGTGCTCAAAGAAAAGAGATTCTAACTCTCACCCCTAACTCCCAAAGCTAGGATTCTAAACTAAACTATTCTTTGTAACTAGTACATTTACCCTCACAAATTTTCTAGTACATATATGTATTTACACCATATATTATATTTAACCTATAATATATAATTATTAAGGACATATATAATGTTTTATTACCATATTAATGATATAAAACATGAATATCTATTAAACTTATACATGAAAATATTACATAAAGCCAACAATATAAAAACCCCATACTAATACCTCAAAAAAGTCATTCCTACAAGAATTTAAGACCGAACACATACTTTCACTAGTCAAGTTATACTTTAATTTAGCATCCCGCCATGAAAAACATTTTAACCCAATAAGAACCGACCATCAGTTGATATCTTAATGCATACGGTTATTGATGGTCAGGGACAATTATTTGTGAGGGTTTCACTCAATGAACTATTCCTGGCATTTGGTTCCTATTTCAGGTCCATACAATTAAGTTACTCCCCATACTTTCCTTGACGCTTGCATAAGTTAATGGTGGAATCCATACTCCTCGTTACCCAACATGCCGAGCGTTTACTCCACAGGAGCATGTGGTTCCTCTTTTTTGGTTTCCTTTCACTTGGCATTTCAGAGTGCACACAGTAATGTTGAATTAAGGTTGTACATTTTCTTGTTTTCGGGAAATAGTCTGAGTGATGAAAAAGACATAACTTTAGAATTGCATATTATAATTTCAAGTGCATAAAGAATAAATATTTCTCCTAAAATTTCTAAGACACCCCCTTCTCGGCTTTTAGGCGTTAAAACCCCCCTCCCCCTAAACTCCTAAAAGGACTAACACTCCTGAAAACCCCCCGGAAACAGGAAAATCCCTAGAAGCAAAAATACTTTACCCAAGATGTGTTTATTTACATTATTATAATATTGCGCAT